CTTGATCAATGGAGGAACAATATCACCATTTTTGTTCAATAAGATACCAAAGTGGATGATTGACTCATTCTGTACTAGAAATAATCGCAGGAAATCTTTTGATAACACAGATTCCTATTTCTCAATGATATCCCACGATCCAGACAATTGGCTGAATCCCGTGAAACCATTTCATAGAAATTCATTGATATACTCTTTTTATAAAGCAAATCGACTTCGATTCTTGAATAATCAATATAACTTCTGCTTCTATTGTAACAAAAGATTCCCTTTTTATGTGGAAAAGGCCTGTATCAATAATTATGATTTTACGTATGGACAATTCCTCAATATCTTGTTCATTCGCAACAAAATATTTTCTTTTTGCGATGGTAAAAAAAAACGTGCTTTTTTGGAGAGAGATACTATTTCACCAATTGAGTCACAGGTATCTAACATATTGATACCTAACGATTTTCCGCAAAGTGGCAACGAAGGGTATAACTTGTACAAATCTTTCCATTTTCCAATTCGATACGATCCATTCGTTCATGGAGCTATTTACTCGATCGCAGACATTTCTGGAACACCTCTAACAGAGGGACAAATAGTCCATTTTGAAAGAACTTATTGTCAACCTCTTTCAGATATGAATCTACCTGATTCAGAAGGGAAGAACTTGCATCGATATCTCAATTTCAATTCAAACATGGGTTTGATTCACACTCCATGTTCTGAGAAATATTTACCATCCGAAAAGAGGAAAAAATGGAGTCCTTGTCTAAAAAAATGCCTTGAGAAAAGGCAGATGTATAGAACCTTTCAACAAGATAGTGCTTTTTCAACTCTCTCCAAATGGAATCTATTCCAAACATATATACCATGGTTCCTTACCTCGACAGGGTACAAATATCTAAATTTCATATTTTTAGATACTTTTTCAGACTTATTGTCAATACTAAGTAGCAGCCAAAAATTTGTATCCATTTTTCATGATATTATGCATGGGTCAGATATATCATGGCGAATTCGTCAGATTCCATTGTGTCTTCCACAATGGAATCTGATAAGTGAGATTCCGAGTAATTGTTTACATAATCTTCTTCTGTCCAAAGAAATTATTCATCGAAATAATGAGTTACTATCGATATCGACACATCTGAGATCGCTAAATGTTCAGGAGTTCCTCTATTCAATCCTTTTCCTTCTTCTTGTTGCTGGATATCTCGTTCGTACACATCTTCTCTTTGTTTCGCGAGTCTATAGTGAGTTACAGGCAGAGTTCGAAAAGGTCAAATCTTTGATGATTCCATCATACATGATGGAGTTGCGAAAACTTCTGGATAGGTATCCTACATCTGAACTGAATTATTTCTGGTTAAAGAATCTCTTTCTAGTTGCTCTGGAACAATTAGGAGATTCTCTAGAAGAAATACGGCGTTTTGCTTTTGGTGGCAACATGCTATGGGGTGGTGGTCCCACTTATGGGGTCAAATCAATACGTTCTAAGAAGAAATATTTGAATCTCATCGATCTCATAAGTATCATACCAAATCCCATCAATCGAATCGCTTTTTCGAGAAATACGAGACATGTAAGTCATACAAGTAAAGCAATCTATTCCTTTATAAGAAAAATAAAAAATGTGAATGGTGATTGGATTGATGATAAAATAGAATCCTGGGTCTCGAACAGCGATTCGATTGATGATAAAGAAAGAGAATTCTTGGTTCAGTTTTCTACCTTAATGACAGAAAAAAGGATTGATCAAATTCTATTGAGTCTGACTCATAGTGATTATTTATCAAAGAATAACTCTGGTTATCAAATGATTGAACAACCAGGAGTAATTTACTTACGATACTTAGTTGACATTCATAAAAAGTATCTAATGATTTATGAGTTCAATACATCCTGTTTAGCAGAAAGACAGATATTCCTTGCTAATTATCAGACAATTACTTATTCACAAACCCTTTGGGGGGCTAATCGTTTTCATTTCCCATCTCATGGAAAACCCTTTTCGCTCCGCTTAGCCCTACCCCCCCCTAGGGGTATTTTAGTGATAGGTTCTATAGGAACTGGACGATCCTATTTGGTCAAATACCTAGCGACAAACTCCTATGTTCCTTTCATTACAGTATTTCTGAAAAAGTTCCTGGATAACAAGCCTAAGGGTTTTCTTATTGATGATAGTGACGATAGTGACGATATTGATGATAGTGACGATAGTGACCGTGACCTTGATATGGAGCTGGAGCTTCTAACTATGATGAATACGCTAACTATGGATATGATGCCGGAAATAGACCGATTTTATATCACCTTTCAATTCGAATTAGCAAAAGCAATGTCTCCTTGCATAATATGGATTCCAAACATTCATGATCTGGATGTGAATGAGTCGAATTACTTGTCCCTCGGTCTTTTAGTGAACTATCTCTCCAGGGATTATGAAAGATGTTCCACTAGAAATCTTCTTGTTATTGCTTCGAGTCATATTCCCCAAAAAGTAGATCCA